CAAGAGCCTTAACTTAAGTCAATAAAGACTGAGAAGGTTGACTCAAGAACAAATATTATTTAATTTAATTATTTAATATTGAATTATTTAATTAAGGCTCCATTGGAGAATTCAGACCTAAGCATTAATCGAGAAGCGATGGGGACGACGGAACCCGTAAATGCGGAGGATTCTATTGAAAACGAATCCGAATGATTTATCGGGTAGGATGGCGGAACAAACCAGAGACCGCTTCGTTTCTTTTTATTCTGATTCTGAGAGGTCATAAGTTAACCCGACAACTGAACTAGATATTGAAAGAGTAAATATTCGCCCGCGAAAATTTTATTGTCATTTTATTTGATTGTTAAATTTTTGTCGATCTGAATCTGATATGAATATAATAAAAAACAAAACAAAATAAAGATTCGTTATAATATTATAACAAAAACAAGATAAGACATTATCTAGAAAGAGAATCGTGTTTAATTCCTTATATATATCCAATACATATCCAAACAAGATATACAAAGTTCTAATAGATCAGATAAAATCTCAAAGCCCCGAGATTCAATCTATTCATTAACTATCTGTATATCTTAAGAATCAAATATCATTTTTTTCGCGAGGAGCTGGATGAGAAGAAACTCTCATGTCCAGTTCTGTAGTAGAGATGGAATTCATAAACAACCATCAACTATAACCCAAAAAGAACCAGATTTCGTAAACAACATAGAGGAAGAATGAAAGGAATATCTTATCGAGGTAATCGCATTTGTTTCGGTAGATATGCTCTTCAAGCACTTGAACCCGCTTGGATTACATCTAGACAAATAGAAGCGGGGCGCCGCGCAATGACACGAAATGTACGCCGTGGTGGAAAAATATGGGTACGTATATTTCCAGACAAACCAGTTACGGTAAGACCTACAGAAACACGTATGGGTTCGGGGAAAGGATCTCCCGAATATTGGGTAGCTGTCGTTAAACCGGGCAGAATACTTTATGAAATGAACGGAGTAACCGAAAATATAGCCAGAAAGGCTATTTCAATAGCGGCGTCCAAAATGCCTATAAAAACTCAATTCATTATTTCAGGATAGGAATATAGAACTAAAGGAAAGAAGTCTTGTCTTGGGACTAAAAAAAATAATTGCGGGTTTCCTTTTTTTTGACAAACAATATTTCTTTTTTTCTTCGTCCTTTGTTACATTGAAAGAAGAGATTTAAAAAATGATTCAACCTCAGACCCATTTGAATGTAGCAGATAACAGCGGGGCCCGAGAATTGATGTGTATTCGAGTCATAGGAGCTAGTAATCGCCGATATGCTCATATTGGTGACGTTATTGTTGCTGTGATCAAGGAAGCAGTACCAAATACACCTCTAGAAAGATCAGAAGTGATCAGAGCTGTAATTGTACGTACTTGTAAAGAACTCAAACGTGACAACGGTATGATAATACGATATGATGACAACGCTGCAGTTGTCATTGATCAAGAAGGAAATCCAAAAGGAACTCGAATTTTTGGTGCGATCGCCCGGGAATTGAGACAGTTAAATTTCACTAAAATAGTTTCATTAGCTCCTGAGGTATTATAAGGCGAAACCCCAATATAGTTATAGTATTTAAATGACATAGATTAATTAGTAGACTGTGTCTCACGTATATACCTTTACTAAGTAAAAAAAAAAGAACACGTTGGTTATATCAAAATTCAGGAGCAACAAAAATTTTAGTTTACCATGGGTAAGGACACTATTGCTGACATAATAACCTCTATACGAAATGCTGACATGAATAGAAAAGGAACGATTCGAATAGGATCTACTAACATCACTGAAAACATTGTTAAAATACTTTTACGAGAAGGTTTTATCGATAACGTAAGGAAACACCAGGAACGCAACAAATATTTTTTGGTTTTAACCCTACGACATAGAAGGAATAGGAAAGGACCTCATAGAACTATTTTAAATTTACGACGGATCAGCCGACCGGGTCTACGAATCTATTCTAACTATCAACAAATTCCTAGAATTTTAGGCGGTATGGGGATTGTAATTCTTTCTACTTCTCGGGGTATAATGACAGACCGGGAGGCTCGACTAGAACGAATCGGTGGCGAAATTTTGTGTTATATATGGTAATCTGTCCGATATACGAATTGTATCCGAAACTTTCCAGTTGTGAAAAAAAAAAGCAAAAAGCACGAGTTGTCTATATGGAACTCCTCTTGCCCTAAGCAGTTGATATGTCAAGGATGGAATAAAAGAACAAAAAAAGGATTCATGGAGGTTTAATTAAATTAGTGAATCACTCCCACTCCAGATTCCTTTAGATAATGAAGATCTGATTCTAGGTTATATTTCAGGAGAGTTTTATACGTATACCAACGTGGGATAGAGTCAACAAAAGTGAAGTAAGTACTTATGATTCAACCAGGAGGCGTCTAATTTATAGACTCCGCAACAAGTATTCGAACGATTAGGTAGTTTTTTTCAACTTCAAGATTCCTTT